ATGGCAATTGGCACATACAATACGGCCAGTCGCTTCTCGTGGACTTTCATAACCCTGCTGTGCAAAAATGGGATATGCGTTTGAAATGGGCGCCTGAGTTATTATATATATCATGAGCGATACAGAAACGGATCGAGTAAGCTCTTTCTTTATCCAAGAAAAGGTATTTTTAGTTTGCATGGTCCAATCATTGATCCCCAAAATTTCTACAATAAAATTAGGTAGGTCACTAGTATAGTTCCCTATCTATAATGTTGATATTTACTGAAATAATTTTACTGGAATATTGGAGGAATCCCCTTTGATGGGTAGAAAGAATAAGTACAATTTGGAACGTTTTGCTTATGTACAAAGTAACAAATATTAAAATTGGATCGGTCGATCATTTTTCAGTCATTCATTGAATGATAAATCACTACAAGTGAAGGAGATACACGATTTAAATAACGAAAGATCCAATATTTTAAAATTGTATCTAAAATGACTGGAAAAGTAGAAACAAGACCGGATATAATTTGATCATTATGAGCAAATCCAAAATCTTTGTAGACAGAGCCAATCATTAATTCCCAACCATGGGGCGAATGGAATCCTATACATAAATCAGTTAATAAAAGAATAGAAAAAGCTTTTATTGTGTCGCTTAAGTTATATAGGAATTCTTGAACCCAAGAGTTAAGAATAACAAGTTCTTCATTACCGAGAATAGAATAACCACTTAGAATAACGAAACAGATTATATTTGTCGAGAAGTGTAAAATTGTATGGATACGTTCCTCATTGTGCATCTTGATCAATTGGATCGTTTCTTTGTAGATTTCGATGCGAAGATTTTGTAAATGTGTTTCTGGGTATTCCTTTATCATTTCGTCCAAACGGAGGAGTTCCTCTAAGTCTATGAATTTTTTTAGAATACTCTTTTCTTGAATATCATTCAAAAAAATTTCGGATTGCCTAGTATTCCACCAATTAGTAACCCAAGATTCCAGACTTTTATTAAATGAGAGAGAAATACACCAAGGCAAAAATACTATAGATGCAAGATATATAAGCGAAATGAATACTTTCTTTTTTGCCATTTTGTCGTCTGTGAATTTTGTAATTTTTAATGAACTCACCTCATTCATTGACTCTATACGATACTAATATTTTTATCAAGCATAACTTATATTACAAGTCATCGAGCTCATGAATATATTTCCGGGTTTTTGTTTGCGATTCAGTACAGTGGTTAGTCCTTGAATTTAGAAAAAATACAGAAATAGAATAAGAAGGAGCCCACTTCAAATTAATATTAGTCGGATTTTGAGACGAAAGAACCACCGTTCTATCAAAATATCAAATATTTCGAAAAAAAAAAAAAATCTTTATTTTTTTCGAAATGTTTTGTTTTGATATATTATATGAGACGAATCTATTATTTAGATTTTTTACTTCTTTTGTTACTGAATTGAGTTAAGTGGATTTACATACGCATAAAAAAATTGTGGACACAAACATTTTCGTTTTAGGATTGTTTCGTATACGTTTACTTTGGCTCGAATAAGCGTTCTGAAGAAACTTAAGTTATGCTATAGAAAAAAAGAGGATTCTTGAGTTTTTTCCCTCTTGCAAAGTATTCATTGTTCAGTTCCTTTTTTCAAAATACTTCAATCGGTACACGCAAGAAATAGGCCAATTCGGCAGCTTTTTGCTCAATTTCTCGTGGAGTCAAATTCTCATCAGTACGAGTCAAGGGAATGGCCCCCTGACCTCTGATTTCCATATAAAGGACACGACGAGCAAAAACACCCTCTTTAATTTCTATTCTGATGGACTGAATGTCTTTCATAAGGAATCGGAGGAATATGCGACGATTTTTTCCAGGAAATCCCCAACGAAAAATACACACTACGCCCTCTTTTATATCGAATCGATCATAACCACTACCTACATTCCACGAAATTGTGCACCACAAGTATGAGCTAATAAAAAGACCTGCAATCCCATAGAAAGACATCACGATCCCTTGTGGAAAAAAAATTATTTCCTGAGAAGGAAATAAAGATATAAAATTCCTACCAAAATAACTGGACGTTCCAACCAATAAAAAACCCAATGAACCTAAAAAAAGAATAAAGGCCCAGAAGAAATTACTTGTTTTTCGAGAACCCTCTATAAGTTCTATCCACATACGTTCTGATCGCCAACTCATAGTATAACTAGACCTAGTTGCATTTTATTGGAATTGGGAGAATAACAAAAATAAAATTTATTTTACTTTTTTTGTTTCCGAAGTAACTCTCATCAACCAGCACTATTATGATGTGAACCTTTAGGAGTAATTCATCGAATTGCTTAGACTTAGATCCAAACTAAAATAATAACATCCCTTTCATATGATTTCCTATAGACATCCACATACATATAGATTTATTGACTTTACATTTCAGAAATTCTACCCGATCCCGATCCGTTTGAAAATAGTTATAATTAATTTACTCATCATATATCATTATCATGTTTACACACACATAAAAGCTTGTGTTAGAAGACACATGTTATACCATATTTTACTAAATAGATATCCGTGTTATGATCCAAGTAAGTAAGTCTTGAAAAAAAAAAAAATAGAAAAATAGATAAGATTTGTCCCTATCGTATCTAAAAAATCTTGTTTTTTTGAACATGAAGAGATAAAAAAGCCATTGCAATTGCCGGAAATACTAAGCCCACTAAAGGCACAAAAACGGAGGGGAAGCTGTTGATCATAAAATGGGTACCTCGATTTAATATTTGTACCTGTTATTTATTGTTATATTTATTGTTTTATATTAATATTTTAACCTTATCTTTATATTGTTATAAAGATATATAAAGATATCTTATAATTCATATATAATTTATAATTATTATATTATACTTAGTATACCGAAGTGAGTATATATACACTTTACTTAATAAGCAGTATATAAGTATATGTTTTAATAAATATATATTAATTAAATATTAATTAATAAAATACAATAAATATGTAAATACAATAAATATGTAAATAAACGGACTTATTCATCTTTCTACATGTTTCGATATGAAATATATGTATGATAATACACCTTTTCTTATTCGTATTAATAGTTATTATTTTGTTCTTGTCTTATAATTTAATAAAGAAAGGGTTTCTTACAAATTACAAAAGAATTAGTTATTTAGTTATAATAATACGATCCGACAAAAGGGATTCTTAGTGGGGGATGATTTTCGGGCGGTATATAAAGATGCAAGACCCTCTTGACTAATTTCACGGAAGAAAGAGAAAGAATTGACTCTTTTATTTTGTTTAATAGCGATTTCCTGGTTAGTAACCAGGAATGTCGATAAAAAAATGATCCGCATGATTCTTTCTACAATTAAATCTTATGTTACCAAAGAAAAAATACATTCTTTGGATTTTTATTTTGATTCCTATAAACTAAATAATTATTCGGTCACCACACATAAAAAAAAAATTATTAAGTTTTATTAATATTAAATTAATAAAATTAATACTCATTAATACTCTTAAGGCTCTACTTGATCTAATTTTGATTCAAAGGAAAGAAAGCATGTAGCCGAAATAACTCACTCATAACGCCCTTTAAAAGATTCCGCGGTACGATTGGATCGAATAAACCCTTATGGAATAAATATTCAGCCACTTGTGAATCCTCAGGTACTGTCTTATTCAATGTTTGTTCAATTACTCTTTTACCTGCAAATGCAATGTAGGCATTGGGTTCGGCAATAATGATATCTCCCAACATACCAAAACTAGCCGTCACCCCACCTGTGGTAGGGGATGTAAGGATTGGTACATAAAATAACTTTTTATTTGATTGATAATCATATAAAGCAGAAGATATTTTAGCCATTTGCATCAAGCTCAAACTTCCTTCTTGCATGCGTGCTCCTCCGGAAGCACACACTAGAATAAGAGGTAAAAATTGATTGGTAGCATACTCGATCAAACGTGTGATTTTTTCACCCACTACAGATCCCATACTACCCCCCATAAACTGAAAATCCATAACACCAATTGCTACGGGAATACCATTTAGTTGACCTGTGCCTGTTTGAACAGCCTCAGTTAATCCTGTATTTTTTTGATAAGAATCAATACGATCTTTATAAGGTTCCTCCTCCGAATGAAATTCAATGGGATCCAGAGAAACCATGTCTTCATTCATCGGATCCCAAGTACCTGGATCAATCGAAAGTTCGATTCTATCGAAACTACTCATTTTCAAATGACATCCACATTGTTCACAAATATTCATTTTTGATTTTAAAAATTTCTTATAATTTAATCCATAACAATTTTCGCATTGAATCCACAAATGCCTGTATTTTTGAGTTACATTTAAATTTAAATTATTAGAACTTATAGTTAAATCACTACCATCTGTGCTAGTTTTTATACTGGAACTCTCGCTTTTACTACTATTTCTGCTTTCACCACAAATGTAACTATAAATGTAACTGTCACTGTAATTGACACTATTACTTAAAATATAACTATCAATACAAATTTGAGAACGAAGATAACTGTCAATGCAACTATTAATGTGATTATTCCAACTATAATTAGAATTAGTATCATACATGTAACGATCATGGCGAGTATCGTCACTTTTAGGTGCATTATTCATATAACTAGAAGTCTGATAAAAAGAACTTTTTAGTTCACTTAGAAAAGAACGATCATTGTCAATCTCAAAATTTTTACTTTCAATATCAAAATTTTTATTTTCAATATTAAAATATATGGAATAACTGTCCCTATTACTATCCCTAACGAAAAAAGTTTCATCAGATATGAAATTCCGAATATATCTGCCACCGACTAAATGATCAACATTACTGTAATTAGGCCTGTCACTACAATTAGAAATGTCTTTATCCATATCATTTATAATTGGATCTTCACTTCCACTGGTAGGACCGAGACTGTCCATTGATTTACTTAGCCCACACCTGTATTC